ATTTTAAATGAAACTTTTATTAGAAAAAATAAATTATAAATATATAAAAATTTTTTAATACAAGTAAGGATTTATATTATAATTAAAGTAAATTTACAAATTTATGTAAAAAAAAAACATAAATTTTGGAGAGAAAATTTAGCAAGTAAAAAAATTAATTTAAATTGTTCATTAATTTAATTTTAAATTTTTTAAAAGTTTTTTTAAAAATCAGTGTTTATATAAATATTTAATTATTATATAATAATATATATTATATATTTAAATATAAAATTTTATATTTTATATAAATATATATTAATATATTAAATATAGATATATTGTTATTTAATTTAAATATATTATATAATTAATGTTAATAAAAGTTATTTATTTAATAATATTAACTGATTTAATTAATGATTACCGGATAAGATATATAGTCCTATTAGGAAAAGAGAAAAAAGATATATATTAAATTTTAATAGAAATATTAAATATAATATAAAAATATTAATAAATTTAATATTTATTTTATATATAAATATTTAATATATATATAATATATATAAATTTATAATAAAAAATTTATATAATTGATTTGTAATTAAATAATAATTTAAAATTATTTTTTATTTATTATTAATAAATATAATTTTTATATATACAAAAAAAAAACTCTCTCAAAATTTAAATTTAAAGTAAGTTTTTATATATTTAAATTTCAATTGAAATTTAAATATATTAATTAATATTGTGAAAATTATTTAAATTATATGTTTATAGATAATTTATTTTTATTAAATATGTTTTTATATTTCTTGTTTTAAAAATTGGGCAGAATTATTAAAAAATTTGAAGAAATTATAAAAAAAAAAATATTTTAATTAATTAAATATGGGCAATTTGATTAATTAAAATAATTTTAAATTTTATGTGAAGGATTAATTCATTTTTTTACATGTTTATAATTTTTCTTATACAATAAAAGTTTTATTTTGATTTAAAAATTAAATATAATTTTTATTTATATATAAATTTTTGTATAATAGTTATTAATTTTAAATAAATTTTTAATTTAAATATTGTAATAATTGGTTTTATAAATTAAGGAAATTTAGATTTAGAAATAATTATTAATATTAACTAAATTTGTGCCAGCAGTTGCGGTTATACAAATAATATAATTTAATTTTTTTGGTTTTAATAAATTTAGATGATTTTAAATTTTATTTTAAGATTTATTAGGTGAAATTTTAAATTTTATTATAATTTTGTTTTAATTAATTAATTAGGAAATTTTAATTTTAAACTAGGATTAGATACCCTATTATAAAAAGTGTAAAGAAAATTAACCAGATTAGTATTAGATATGTTCTTGAAAATTAAAAAATTTGGCGGTATTTTAGTCTATTCAGAGGAATCTGTTCTGTAATCGATAATCCACGATTAAATTTACTTAATTTAGAAATTTGTATATCGTCGTGATTAAATATTTTATTAGAATTTTAATTTTTATAAATTTTAATTAGAAAATAGATCAGATCAAGGTGCAGTTTATAGTTAAGGAGAAATGGATTACAATAAATTTATTTAATTGGATAATTATTTTAAAAATTTTTTGAAATTGGATTTGAAGGTAATTTTTATTTTAATATAAAAATGATTTAAGCTCTAAAATATGTACATATCGCCCGTCGCTTTCATTATAAAGTGAAATAAGTCGTAACAAAGTAGGCTTACTGGAATGTGAGCCTGGAATGACAAGTTAGATCTTGAATAAGAGTTTTATTTACATTAAAATTATAGTTAATTTCAATTAACTTAACTTGATATTGAAAAATTTAATTGTTAAGAATTTTTAATTTTTTATAAAATAAATATGTTAATTTTAATTATTTTAGATGAAAAAATTAAATTTTTTATAGTTTATTAGTATTGTAAAAGAATTTTTTTAAATTTTAAGAAGAAAAATTAGGTGTTTGTACCTCGTGTATCAGGGTTGATTAAATAAATATAAAAGAATTTAGATTCTCGAATTTGAATGAGTTAAAAATTTATTTTTTTTATTGTTAAATAACTATTATAAATAGGTTTTTCGAAATGAAATGTTATTCGTCTTTAAATATATCTAGTTTTTTTAGAAATAAATTTAATTTATTTTTAAAGTTTTTTTTTTATGATTTTTTATATTAATGAATTTTAAAATTTATATTTTTAGGGACTAGCTTAAGAATAAATTTTTATAAATTTTAAAAAAAGTATTTAAATGTAGAATTTGAAATTTTTTACATTATTAATTTGTTATAATTAATAAATTTAGTTTATTTAATTTTTTTTATTTTAAATTTTTTATAGAAATTTTTGTTTTAATAATTTAAGCAAAATAATTATGATTAAATTAGTATAGTATAATTTATAAAATAAGATATTTTATAGATTAAGAAAAAGAATTAGACAAATAGAATTTTTACCTGTTTATTAAAAACATGTCTTTTTGATAATAATTTAAAGTCTGACCTGCCCACTGAAAATTTAAATGGCTGCGGTAATTTGACCGTACAAAGGTAGCATAATCATTAGTTTTTTAATTGAAAGCTGGAATGAAAGGTTTGATAAAAAATTATTTGTTTCTTTTTAAATTTGTAGAATTTTATTTTTAAATAAAAAAGTTTAAATATTAATAAAAGACGAGAAGACCCTATAGAGTTTTATATAAAATTATATTTATAAGTTTTTGAATTTAAAATTTAAATTTGATTTTATATTTAGTTGGGGTGATTGAAAAATTTAATAAACTTTTTTTGTTTATAACATTAATTAGTGATTTTTTGATCCAAAAGTTTTGATTATAAGAATAAATTACCTTAGGGATAACAGCGTAATTTTTTTTGAAAGTTCATATTTAAAGAAAAGATTGCGACCTCGATGTTGGATTAAATTTAATTTTAGGTGAAGAAGCTTGAAAATTAGGTCTGTTCGACCTTTAAAAATTTACATGATCTGAGTTTAAACCGGTGTGAGCCAGGTTGGTTTCTATCTTTATTTAGATAAAATATTTTAGTACGAAAGGACCAAATATTTAATTAATAATTTTAAGATTTGAATATTATTATTATTTTGGCAGATTAGTGCGATGGATTTAGAATCTTTATATGTAAAATTTTTACAAATAATACTTGATAGTTAAAGATTTGTTTTTAATATTTATTTCTTTATTGATTTTGGTTTTGATAGTTTTAGTAGGAGTGGCATTTTTAACATTATTAGAGCGAAAAGTTTTAGGTTATATTCAAGTTCGAAAAGGGCCTAATAAAGTTGGTTTTATTGGTTTAGTTCAACCTTTTAGTGATGCTATTAAATTATTTAGTAAAGAGCAGACTTACCCTTTAATATCAAATTATATTTTATATTATATTTCTCCTTTAGCTAATTTATTTTTGGCATTATTGTTATGAATATGTATACCATTTTTTTCTTTAATATTAAGTTTTAATTTTTCTGTTTTATATTTTTTATGTTTATCTAGAATAGGGGTTTATATAGTAATGTTTGCAGGTTGATCTTCTAATTCAAATTATTCGATATTAGGATGTTTACGTTCTATTGCTCAAACTATTTCTTATGAAGTAAGATTTTCTTTGATTATTATATCTTTTTTAATTTTAATTTTTTCTTTGAATTTAATTGATTTAATAAAATTTCAAGAATATGTATGGTTTTATTTTCTTTTATTTCCTCTTTGTTTGATATTTTTAGTTGTTTGTTTAGCAGAAACTAATCGTACTCCTTTTGATTTTGCTGAAGGTGAATCAGAATTAGTTTCTGGATTTAATGTTGAATATAGAAGAGGAGGATTTGCAATAATTTTTTTAGCTGAATATTCAAGGATTTTATTTATAAGAATATTATGTTCTATATTATTTTTAGGTGGAAATATAATTTCTTTATTATTTTTTTTAAAAATTGTTTTTTTAAGATTTTTTTGAATTTGGGTTCGCGGAACTGTTCCACGTTTTCGTTATGATAAATTAATATATTTAGCTTGAAAATGTTATTTACCGGTTTCTTTAAATTTTTTATTTTTATTTTTGGGGTTTAAATTATTTATTTTTATTAATTAATTTATTAAAGTTAATAGAAAATTTTAATTCTTTTTTATATTTTCAAAATATATACTTAGACAAGTTCATTAACTAAAAAATTAGTTTTTCTCAAAATTTATGAATTAGGGGATTAATTAAGAAATATAAAAAATATATGATTGTAAGAATTTGTCCAATTAAGATGTAGGGGTTTTCTACTGGTTGAGCTCCAATTCATGTAAGAAGAATAATTAAACATGTGAAAGTTCAAAATAAAAATTTATTTAATGGATAAAATTGATTTCTTTTGAATTTTTTTAAGTAGGTAAATGGTAAAGAGTAAAGAATAGCAATAGATATAACTAAAGCTACTACTCCCCCTAATTTATTAGGAATTGATCGTAAAATTGCGTATGCAAAAAGGAAATATCATTCTGGTTGAATATGGACAGGAGTAACTAATGGATTAGCGGGAATAAAATTATCTGGGTCAGAAAGAAAATAGGGATTTGATAAATTTAGTATTGTTAAAAGTATAAGTATAATAATAAATCCAATTAAATCTTTAAAAGAAAAATAAGGATGAAATGGTATTTTATCAATGTTTCTATTTAATCCTAAGGGATTATTTGAACCAGTTTGGTGTAAAAATAATAAATGAATTATAGTTAATCCTATGATAATAAATGGCAACAAAAAATGGAAAGAAAAGAATCGAGTTAAAGTTGCATTGTCAATTGCAAATCCTCCTCAAATTCATTGAACAACTGATGTTCCTAAGTAGGGAATAGCAGATACTAAGTTTGTAATAACTGTGGCTCCTCAGAAAGATATTTGTCCTCACGGTAATACATATCCTAGGAAAGCTGTTGCTATAACGGTAAAAAAGATGGATACTCCAATTATTCACGTATCTATTATGTTATATGATCTATAATACATTCCTCGGCCAATATGAATATAAATGCAGATAAAAAAAAATGATGCTCCATTAGCATGTAAGGTTCGGATTAGTCATCCATAATTTACGTTGCGACAAATATGTGTAATTCTATTAAAAGCTAAATCGATGTTGGGACAATAATGGATTGCAAGGAAAATTCCAGTAATTGTTTGAATAATTAAACATAATCCTAAAAGGGAACCAAAATTTCATATTGATCTAATATTTGATGGGGTAGGTAAATCGACTAATGAATTATTAATAATTTTGAATAAAGGATTATTTTTTCGTAGATTTTTTAACATTAGAATTTTTGTCGTAAAGGTCCGTATTTAATATTAATAATTTTAACTACTGCGATTAATGTAATAAATAAATAGATGATGATTATAAAATAAATAATAATTGATGGAATAAATATATATTTATTTATTGATAATGAAAATATGGATTGGAAGTTTTGGTTTAAGAAATTTTCATTAAAAAATTTTATGTTAATATTTTGAAATATAAGGGGTATTCTAATTAAGAAAAATAATAATAAGGATGTTAATTTAATTGAAATTTTAAATTTTTCATTTGATGCAATTCTTGTTATATATATAAATAAAATTAATATTCCACCTACTATAATTAAGAATAGAATATATGAATATCAAAAATTTAATCTTATTAATCCTGTAATTAAAGAAATTGAAATAGTTTGAAGAAATAGGATTGAACCAAATGAAAGAGGATGATTTATGAATAAAAATAAAAATGATAAAATTCAAGTTATTAAGATTATAAAATTTATAATACAGGAATTAGTTTAATTAAAATATTAATTTTGGAGATTAATGATATGAGAATTCTTATTCCTGAAGCTTTAAAAGATAATCTTATTTTTAGTTTACAAGACTAATATTTTTATTAAATTATTAAAACTTAAATGTTAATATTATTAGAATTTTTATTTATTAGTGGTTTAATTGTTTTTGTTTCTAAACGTAAACATTTATTGTTAATATTATTAAGGTTAGAATTTTTAGTTTTGGTTTTATTTTTAAATTTATTTTTTTTTTTAAGTTTTATGAATTATGAAAGATTTTTTAGTATAATTTTTTTGACAATAAGAGTGTGCGAGGGTTCTTTAGGTTTATCAATCATGGTTAATATAATTCGAACTTACGGAAATGATTACATTATAACTTTTACTTTTTTATGATAAAATTTATATTTTTCATAATTTTTTTAATACCTTTAAGTTTTTTAAGTAGATTTTGAATAGTTCAGGTTTTTTTTTTTATTTTAACATTTATATTTTTTGTTAATTTTAGGTTTGATTATATATTTATGAATATTTCTTATTATTTTGGAAGAGATTTATTATCTTATATATTAATTCTGTTAAGATTTTGAATTTGTTCTTTAATGATTATAGCAAGAGAAATAATTTTTAAGTTAAATAATTATTTTCAATTGTTTTTAATTGTTATGGTATTTTTAATGTTTAGTTTATTTATGACTTTTTCTTCTTTAAATTTGTTTTTGTTCTATTTATTTTTTGAGATGAGTTTAATTTTAACATTAATATTAATTATTGGTTGAGGTTATCAACCTGAACGTATTGAAGCAGGAGTATATTTAATGTTTTATACATTATTTGTATCTTTACCAATAATAATTACAATTTTTTTTTGTTATAAGATTTTTTATTCATTAAATTTTTATTTTTTAAGGAATTTAAATAATTTGATGGTTTATTTATGTATAAATTTTGCTTTTTTTATTAAATTACCAATATTTTTTTTACATTTATGGCTTCCTAAAGCTCATGTGGAGGCCCCAGTTGCAGGTTCAATAATTTTAGCAGGAATTATATTAAAGCTAGGAGGGTATGGTTTAATACGTTTAATGAAAATATTTGTTGAATTAGGATTAAAAATTAATATTGTATTTTTAATTGTATCTTTGGTAGGTGGATTTTATGTTTCTTTAATTTGTATTCGTCAAAGAGATATAAAATCTTTAATTGCTTATTCATCAGTAGCTCATATAGGATTGGTTTTAGGTGGTATTATATCAATAAATTTATGAGGAATATCGGGAAGATTAGCAATAATATTAGCTCATGGATTATGTTCTTCAGGTTTATTTTGTTTAGCAAATATTTCTTATGAACGTGTAGGAAGTCGTAGATTATATTTAAATAAAGGTTTAATAAATATTATACCTAATATAAGTTTATATTGGTTTTTATTTAGTTGTAGAAATATAGCAGCTCCTCCATTTTTAAATTTATTAGGAGAAATTATATTAATTAATAGTTTAATAGGATTTAATTCTTTATCATGATTATTTTTAATTTTAATAATATTTTTAAGTGCAGTTTATTCATTATTTTTATATTCTTATACTCAGCATGGAACTTTTTATTCTGGTTTAAATATATTTTATAGAGGGGTGGTTCGTGAATATTTGTTGTTATTTTTACATTTATTGCCTTTAGGTGTTTTAATTTTAAAATCAGAATATTTAATTTATTGAATTTATTTAAGTAGTTTAATTAAAATTTTAATTTGTGGAATTAAAGATGTATTTATTACCTTAAATTATTCAAATGATTTGTTTAATTTATTTTTTTATTTTATTGGTAATATCTTTAACTTCATTTTTTTTGAGAATTTATTTTATATTAATTGACTTAAGGTTAATTTTAGAATTTAATTTAGTTTTTATTAATTCAACTTCTTTTGTTATATCAATTTTGATGGATTGAATATCTTTATTATTTATGAGGTTTGTATTATTTATTTCTAGAATAGTTATTTTTTATAGAAGAGATTATATACATGGGGATTTAAATTTGAATCGATTTATTTTATTAGTAGTTATATTTGTAATTTCTATAATTTTTTTAATTATTAGACCAAATTTAATTTCAATTTTATTAGGTTGGGATGGGCTAGGATTAGTTTCTTATTGTTTAGTAATTTATTATCAAAATGTAAAATCTTATAATGCAGGTATATTAACTGCTTTATCAAATCGTATTGGGGATGTTGCTTTATTAATTTCTATTGCTTGAATAATAAATTTTGGAAGATGAAATTATATTATATATTTAGAATTTATGAAAAGAGATTATTTTATAATAATTATTGGAAGGTTAGTAATTTTGGCTTCTATTACTAAAAGAGCACAAATTCCGTTTTCAGCTTGATTACCTGCTGCAATAGCAGCCCCTACTCCAGTATCTTCTTTAGTTCATTCTTCAACCTTGGTTACTGCAGGAGTTTATTTGTTAATTCGATTTAATTTTTGTTTTTCAGAGTTTTTAATGACTTTATTATTAATTTTAGGTTGTTTGACAATGTTTATATCAGGATTAGGAGCTAATTTTGAATTTGATTTAAAAAAAATTATTGCATTATCTACTCTTAGTCAATTAGGATTAATAATAAGAATTTTAGGTTTAGGAGAGTATTATTTAGCTTTTTTTCATTTATTAATTCATGCTTTGTTTAAGGCTTTATTGTTTATGTGTGCTGGGAATATAATTCATAATTTAAATAATTGTCAAGATATTCGATTTATAGGTGGATTAATTTATTTTATACCTCTAACTTGTGTTTTTTTTAATATTAGAAATTTTGCTTTGTGTGGATTACCTTTTTTATCGGGATTTTATTCAAAAGATTTAATTGTTGAAGTTATATCAATATATTATGTAAATTTTTTTATTTATATAATTTTTTATATTTCTATTGGATTAACTGTCTGTTATAGAATTCGTTTGTCTTATTATTTATTATTTGGTGAATTAAATTTTTTTACTTTAAATTTAATTAATGAAACAGGAGTTTTTATGTTAAAGGGAATAGGGGGATTAATTTTATTAGTTGTTTTTATAGGAAGATTAGTTATGTGAATAATATTTTCTACACCTTATTTTATTTGTTTATCTTTTTTAATAAAATTAATTACTTTATTTATGATTATTGTTGGTTTAATTCTAGGATTAGAAATTTCAAAGTTTAACTTATTGTTTAAAATTAAATCTTTAAAGTTTTATAAATTAAGATTTTTTTTTTCTGTTATATGAAATTTACCTTATTTATCAACATTATGAGTTAATTTTTATCCTATTATTTTAGGAAAAAAATATTCTTTATTTGATCAAGGTTGGTTGGAATATTATGGTGGTTTAAATTTGAGTTTTCAGCTTGTTTATATTTCTAAGTTTTTTCAATTTTTGTCTGTTAATCATTTAAAAATTTATTTAATAATAAGAGTATTATGAATTATTTTTTTATTAATTATTATTTATTTAAATAGCTTATATAGAGCATAATATTGAAGATATTAAGGAAATAAATTTATTTTTAAATATTTACAGAAATTAATCTATTTTACAGTGAAAATGTAATGTTTTATTATAAACTATATAAATAGAAATATAAACAGAATTTCACTGCTTAAGATTTAAGTTAGAAGCTTATTCTTGAATATCATATTTCTTTAATTGGAAAATAATCAATTTTATCATTAACAGTGATATACCTCTTTTTGGTTTCAATTAAAAATAAGGATGGTTTCATCAAATTTTTAGGTCGAAACTAAATGTAAATTTTACTTCTTATTTAAGATAAATTGAAATATCAATATTTTTTAAATGCAAATTAAATGTTAAAATTAACTATTATCCTAAGTTGATCATCTTAGTGCACCTTGATTTCATTCATGATAAATTCCTAAAAGCAAAATTAATAAGAAAAATCTGAAAATTGTGAATATAAAAACTATATTTGAAGTTTTAATTAAAATGATTATTGGAAATAGTAAGGTAATTTCTACATCAAAAATTAAAAAAATTACAGCAATTAGAAAAAATTGTAAAGAAAATGGGAGTCGTCCTGAAGATTTTGGGTCAAATCCACATTCAAAAGGTGATCTTTTTTCTCGATCATAAAATGTTTTCTTGGAAATTAAATTTAAAATTAAAATTAAAAGAAAGTTAATTACTAAAATTAAAAGTGCTATTATAAATAAAGTTTTTATTATTTATACTAAAATAATTTAGATAATTTGATTGGAAGTCAAATATAATTTTTATATTATATAAATATCTACCTCATCAGTAAATAGAAATATAAAGAAATAATCAAACTACATCAACAAAATGTCAATATCAAGCTGCTGCTTCAAATCCAAAATGATGAATTGGTGAAAAGTGATTGAATAGATGACGAATTAGACAAACAAATAAAAATGTTGTTCCAATAATAACATGAAGTCCATGGAATCCTGTTGCTATAAAAAATGATGATCCATAAACAGAGTCTGCAATAGTGAAAGGTGCTTCAATGTATTCGTAACCTTGTAATGTAGTAAAATATAATCCTAACAAAACAGTTAAAATTAGTCTTTGTGTACTTTGTTTAAAATTATTTTCTATTAATCTGTGGTGAGCTCATGTTACTGTTAATCCTGATGTTAATAATAATAAAGTATTTAATAAGGGGATTTCTATAGGATTAAATGGATAAATGTTTTTAGGGGGTCAAAGTATTCCTATTTCAATTGATGGTGATAATGATCTATGAAAAAATCCTCAAAAAAAAGAAATAAAAAAAAATACTTCTGATGTAATAAAAAGAATTATTCCTCATCGTAAACCTATAGTTACATTAAATGTATGTAATCCTTGAAAAGTTCTTTCTCGAATAATATCTCGTCATCATTGGTATATGATTAATAATGTAATTAATAAACCAATGAATAGTAAATCATTATTATAAAAATGGAATCACTTGATTAATCCTCTTAAAAGAACTATTGCTCCTAAAGATCCTAAAATTGGTCATGGTCTATAGTCTACTAAATGGTAGGGATGATTTTTTCATCTTGACATTTAAATTACTTCTCTAGAATATAAAGTTCTTAAAACAGAAAATACGTATGATTGAATAATTGCTACTGCTCTTTCAAGAATTAAAAGTAAAATTTGTGTAATAATTAAAATAATTATTATATAAGATGATAGAATTGGACCTGTATTTCCTAATAGAGTTATTAATAAATGTCCTGCAATCATATTAGCTGATAAACGAATTGCTAGAGTTCCTGGTCGAATTAAATTTCTAATAGTTTCAATACATACTATAAATGGTATTAAAATAGGAGGAGTTCCTTGGGGAATTAAATGAGCAAATATATGGATTGTATTATTAATTCATCCAAATATTATGAATCTAATTCAAAGAGGTAAAGCTAAAGTCAATGTTAAAATTATGTGACTAGTTCTTGTAAAAATGTATGGAAATAAACCTAAAAAATTATTAAATAAAATTAATCTAAATAATGATACAAAAATTAAAGTGTTTCCTTTAATTTCTGAATTAATTAAAATTTTAAATTCTTTATGAAGAGTTAATAAAATTTTTATTCATAGGATATTTAATCGAGAGGGAAAAAATCAATATATTGATGGAATAATTATTAATCCTAATATTGTTCTTAATCAATTTAAAGATAAATTAAGATTTGTTGATGGATCAAATGAGGAAAATAAATTTATTATCATTTTCAATTAATTTTGAATTTTTTTTGGTATGTTTTAGGTTTAATATTATAAAAAAATCTGAAATAATTTAGAATATTAAATATTAAAAAAATAAAAATAAAAAAGAAAAATAATCTTAATCAGCTTAGAGGTGCTATTTGAGGAATAGAAAATTATTTTTATTAAATAATTTTAGATTGACAAACTAATGTTATATTTTAACTAAATTTTCAATCATTAGAAGTATATGTTAATTTACTATAATATGGTTTAAGAGACCATTACTTACTTTCAGCCATCTAATGAAGAATTTTTTGAAATTCAATTAATAAAAGATTTAATAGAAATTCTTTCTATAACAATTGGTATAAATCTATGATTAGCTCCACAAATTTCTGAGCATTGACCGTAATATAAACCTGATCGATTTGATGAAAATCTAATTTGGTTTAGACGTCCGGGGGTTGCATCAATTTTTACTCCAAGAGCCGGAATTGTTCATGAATGAATTACATCAGTAGATGATACAAGGATTCGAATTTGTGAATTAAAAGGAATTAATATACGATTATCAACATCAAGAAGACGAAAATTAAATAAATTTATTTCATTGATAGGAATTATGTATGAATCAAATTCAATATTTTTAAAATCAGAATATTCATAAGATCAATATCATTGGTGTCCTATTGTTTTAATTGTAATGATTGGATTATTAATTTCGTCTAGAATATAAATTAATCGTAAAGAGGGTAAAGCAATAAAAATTAAAATAATTGCAGGAATAATTGTTCAAATTATTTCAATAGATTGGTTTTCCAATAAAAATCGGTGGATAAATTTATTAAAAAATAAATTAAATATTAATTGACCAACTAATACTGTAATGATAACTAAAATTATTAAAGTATGATCATGAAAGAATCTTAATTGTTCTATTAGAGGAGAACCTCTGTCTTGAAGAAGAAGTGTTTTTCATGTTGCCACTTCTAAAAAAAGGGGGACTTTATAATTGGAGCTTAAATCCAATGCACTATTCTGCCATATTAGAAATTTGATGTTAAGATTGGTTGTTCTGAATATCTATGTTCTGCTGGTGGAAGAATTTGTAATCATTCAATCGATGATGATAGATTTAAAGTTATAAGTCTTTTTCGTTGAGAAGATAATATTTCTCATATAATGAAAATTAGAAATATAATTCTAACTAATGAAATTAATGAACCAATAGATGAAACAATGTTTCATATTAGGTATGCATCTGGATAATCTGAATATCGTCGTGGTATTCCTCTTAATCCTAGAAAGTGTTGGGGAAAGAAAGTTAAATTTACTCCAATAAATATTACGAAAAATTGAATTTTTAGAAATTTTTCATTTATTGTTAATCCTGTTATTAAAGGGAATCATTGAATAATTCCTGCTATAATAGCAAATACTGCTCCTATAGAAAGAACATAGTGGAAATGGGCTACTACATAATATGTATCATGCAAAATAATGTCAATAGATGAATTAGCTAGAACAACTCCTGTTAATCCCCCTATTGTAAAAAGAAAAATGAATCCTAAAGCTCATAATGATGTTGGTTTATTTGAAATAATAGATCCATGAAGTGTAGCTAGTCATCTAAAAATTTTAATTCCTGTTGGAACAGCAATAATTATAGTTGCAGAAGTGAAATAAGCTCGAGTATCAACATCTATTCCTACTGTAAATATATGGTGGGCTCAGACTACAAATCCTAATAGTCCAATAGCTAACATAGCATAAATTATTCCTAATGTTCCAAATGCTTCTTTTTTACCTCTTTCTTGTCTAATGATATGGGAAATTATTCCGAAACCTGGTAAAATTAAAATATAAACTTCTGGGTGGCCAAAAAATCAAAATAAGTGTTGGTAAAGAATTGGATCTCCCCCTCCTGTTGGGTCAAAAAATGATGTATTAAGGTTTCGATCTGTTAATAATATGGTAATTGCACCTGCTAGTACAGGTAAAGATAAAAGAAGTAAAATTGCAGTAATTTTTACTGCTCAAACAAATAGTGGTGTCCGATCAAGATATATACCTGATGGTCGTATATTTATTACTGATGAAATAAAATTAATTGCTCCAAGAATTGAAGAAACTCCTGCTAAATGTAATCTAAAAATTGCTAAATCAACAGAAGCTCCTCTATGAGTGATATTTGCTGATAGAGGAGGGTATACAGTTCATCCTGTTCCTACACCTTTTTCAATAATTCTTCTTGTTAAAAGGAATATAATTGATGGAGGAAGTAATCAAAATCTTATGTTGTTTATACGAGGGAATGCTATATCTGGGGCTCCTAATATTAAAGGAACAAGTCAATTTCCAAATCCTCCAATTATAATTGGTATAACTATAAAAAAAATTATAATGAATGCATGGGCAGTTACAATTACATTATAAATTTGATCGTCACCAATAAAGGATCTAGGGGTTCCTAATTCTGTTCGGATTAGTAAACTTAATGATGTTCCAACTATTCTAGCTCAAGCTCCAAAAATGAAATATAAAGTTCCAATATCTTTATGATTAGTGGAAAATAATCATTTATTCGATAAGATGGCTGAGATTTAGGCAATAAATTGTAAATTTATTAACGGAAATATTTCCTTTTATCAAACTTTATAGTCAATTATGATTTTAAATTGCAAATTTAAAGGTAAATTTTATTTTAAAGTTTAAGGCTTAGAGAATATTCTCTATTTTCATCTTTGAAGGATGTTAGTTTTTTTAACTTAAATCCTTAAAGAAAATTGAAAATTAATGTACAAGTTAATAGTCTTATTAAGTTAATGAAATTAATAAAGTAAATTATGAAATTATTTTTAGAAAATGATTTTAAATTTTCGTTATTATTTAAAATTAAAGTGGAAAATATGATTCGTAGATAAAAATATATAGAAATTAATGTAAATATAATTAGGAATAATCTTAAGAAAAATAAGTTATTATAAATTAAGTTATTGATTGTTAATCATTTTGGTATAAATCCTAAGAAGGGAGGTATCCCTCTAATCGAGAAAAAATTCAATAGAAAAAAAATTTTAACTAATTTATTTTTGTTTAAAGAATTAAATAATTGTTTTAAGTAAAAGATATTAATTGTAAAGAAAATAATAACTAAATTTATATTAATAAATGAATAGGTAATAAAATAAATGAATCAAATTGATTGATTATATATTATTGACGCAATTATTCAACTAATATGACTAATTGATGAATAAGCAAAAATTTTTCGTAATCTAATTTGATTTAGACCTATAATTCTTCCAATAATAGCAGAAATTAAAATAATTGAAGTGAAAAATTTAATTAAGTTAATATTGTATATTAAAATAATTATAGGGGCAATTTTTTGTCAAGTTAAAATAATTAAACAATTTATTCATCTGATTCCTTCTATTACTTCAGGAAATCAAAAATGGAAGGGGGCAGCTCCTATTTTTGTTAATAATGATGAATTTAGAATTATTAATATAAAATTTAAATTTACAAAATTTTCTATTTTATTTATAATTATAATAATAGCAAATAAAAGAATTACGGATGCTAGGGTTTGTGTAATAAAGTATTTTATTGCAGCTTCTGACGGAAAAATTCTTTTTTGATTATTTAATAAAGGAATTAATGATAATAAATTAATTTCTAGACCTATTCATATTCTAAATCAAGAATATGAGGAGATAGAAATTAATGTTCCAATTATAATTCCGTTTATAAAGATGATTTTGTAAAATTTAATTATTAAAAAGAAAGGGGTTAAAACCTTTATAGTTGGGGTATGAACCCAAAAGCTTAATTAGCTTATCTTTTTATATTTTAGTATAAGATGTATAAAAGTTTTTGATACTTGTGGAAATAGTTTAATTCTATTAAATATAATGAAAGTATAATAAATACATGATTTATTCTATCAAAATAATCCTTTTTTCAGGCACTTCATT